CAAACATTCTCGAGAATTTCTCTTAGATTCGAACCCATAGCTGATGATAGAACTAGAATAGATATTTTCTGTTTCCTACTCACACGAGCCCATATCCTTGCTTTTCGATCAATCTCTAATTCTAATCTTCCTCCCCAATCAGATATTATGGTGCCGGTATAGACCGAAATTCCGTTATGGTCCAATTCTGACCGGTAATAGATACCGGGGCTTTGCAATATTTGACTGATCACAATTCTGTATAGTCCATTTACTATAGAAGTTCCCAGGGAATTCATTAGAGGAATGTTTCCAATAAAAATTGTTTGTTCTTGCATATCCCTACGGGTTTTCCAAATTAATCCTGCGGATACGTATAATTCAGAAGAATATGTGAGTGATTCATAGACAGCATCTCTTTCTTTTATCAATGGTTCTACCAATTTATATGTTTCCACAAATAATTGAAATTCAATTTCTTGATCTGTATCTTCAATTTTTGGAAACTTAGAAAGTTCTTCTGTTAAGCCATGATCAATGAACCTACAAAACCCTTCAAATTGTATCTGATTAAACCCAGGTATTGTAGACATTCTCTCATTTCCACCCCCAAGCATTTTTTTTATTTCCCATTTATAAAAAAAATCCCATTATTTGCTTATTCATCATCAAATGGATCGATTTAGCAATGATGGAATTTAGATTATGTTTACTGAATCACATGAAATTTTACCTAACTTGATAGGTGTAATAGATGTAATGCATCAAATACATATGAACGTAGGAATAAAGAGCCTTTGATACTTAAATTGGAATTTGCAACAACTACAAATGAAATACAAAGGAATTGGTAAATTCTATTTAGACTTATGGAGTTTTGTATAGAATATCTATATCAAAACAAAAGTGAGTCCATTTCTACCATTATTATGATATTCCAATCCGATTGGGTACTATAAATAGATTCGGGATTTGATCTGCAGAAACAATATACAATTTTTTTTGTATTTTTTTATTTTTAACAACATGTAACTTTTTCGTAGATTCCACTGTTAAAAAAAAATTCGCATAGAAGAGAGATATTTTACCTATACCTATATTTTTTTTAGTAGAATTCGTAGAATCCGATTGAAGTATGTATGAAGACTTGTATTTATTAATATAATAAACATGTGCAGATATATATATAGTTATATATATCTCCTCCTTTATTACAGTTCTATGGGGGACACGTACTCTATCCAATTTTCTATTTAATGATAATGAAAAAAAAAAAATTGTAAAAATGGAATTCTGAACATTTCCTATAAACATCTTATATAGATAAGATACCCAATTAGATTTAGATAATTGTAATCATTTATGTTCTGGGGTTTACATATACTAATAATCGCTATTATAATTTTCATTAAGAAGGATTTTTTTATGGTTATGGAAACGAATCAATACGGATGGATTAGTAATGATTAGTTATGTATCAATTTTTATTTATTTAGGTAAGGTATCAATTTTTGGATTGTTTTCTTATATCATTAGGGAAACCTAATTTTCAATTTTAATCCAAGAATCATTTATGAATTCACAGTCAATAGTTAAAGTTAACGGTTCCCATTTGTCTCCTTAATTTTTGCTTTTGTGACTGAAAATCCACATTTTTTTTCAATAGAAAAAGAAAGTAAAGTTTTTCGGTTTTTAGTTTTAGATATTGTGTGTTGTAAGATACTATCAATCGAAGAGATAGAGCCAATCCAATATTTTGTATCGTTTTGGCGGCATGGCCGAGCGGTAAGGCGGGGGACTGCAAATCCCTTTTTCCCCAGTTCAAATCCGGGTGTCGCCTCATCAACAAACAAAAGAATGGAAATACTTTCTGCTATTTTGCTGATATAACTTTATCATTTTTTTTCCAGGAGAAGAAAAAAAAAAGCAAGCCTCTTTATATTTGCTTGATTCTAAGCATCGTTGGGGTTCTGTAAAATGCTATACATCCTTGCGTCTAGGTTTCGTTTCAAGAATTTAGTAGAGTAATGAAAAATAATCGTTAAATCTTGATATGATAACCCTTCGACTCCGAATGTGGTGTCTACTGATTGGGTCTTGAATTAGGGAATCGAATTTCATTTTGAGTTACGGAAAGGAGGAAGATACTTTATATATGGACTCATGAAAGTATCTGAGTGCTCGAGCATTCAATCACTATTATATTGAATGGATAATTGGCTTTTTTTTATTTGAATCTTAAAAAAAGGAACTTCTTTCTTTTCGATAAGCTCTAGCATGTAATAGGTCATCCCATCTCCCGATTGTCTCTATGAAACAATCGGGAGACAGTAAAGATTAGATCAAATGAGAAAGGAATAATAGGGGTATGCGATAGATAGTGATCTATGTTGATTGACTATTTTTATACTCATTTTTTAATGTAATGAAATGCAGGACAACAAAAGAAAGACTAGGTCTTATTATTCCTACATGGTACTAACACTCCTTTGATACTTCCAAGAGTTTCTCTGCCTCTTTTATTTGTACTTAATTTTTTCGATTATACTAGAAATCATATAATAACTTGTTATAATTCGATTTTTTGGATTGTTTCATCAATGGTGTTGTGCCCGAATCTCTTTTTGACTATGCGCTAGTGATTCCACTATTATTAGTGAATAATAATTATTAGTGAGCAATTATGGAATAATTCTTTTATATTCATAGAGATAGGGGACATAATTCACATGGATATGGTAAGTCTCGCTTGGGCTGCTTTAATGGTAGTCTTTACATTTTCTCTTTCACTCGTAGTATGGGGAAGAAGTGGACTCTAGAAGTACTACTAATTGAAGAATCAAACTGTATCGATTGTTTTTGGTTTATTTTATAGATCATTCTGCAAAACTTTTTTCTTTGATTTTTTTTGAACAGTAAAAAAAAAAAAAATAGTTCTGATTATAAGTTTTTAAGTGGATACATACTTTCGACACGAAAGAACATAGACATAGTGGTTGTCCAATGAGATACTCCGCATAATAATCTACTACTTCATAATAAGATAGTACCTCGGGGTAGCCACCCACATATTACGTGCTTACCACTTGTTTTATTTATTATTCTTAGTATTTTAGTTATTTTCAAAATAGGATTTCTGCTTGTTTTATCGAACTCATTTCATATCATGGTTCAAACGTTAAAGATGGGGTTTACTAATTCTTTTCGAAATCCGAAGATAAAAAGTTCCTACGGAACCGAACCCCTGGATCATCTGTCAATTGCTCAATCAATTACTTCTTTTGAATGCTAAAAAAAGGATTAGTGGCCTTTCGATTATTTCATTTCAGATTCATTGGAATCAACATGAATTATGAAGCAAAGAAATAGAATTGGGCCACGATGTATATTATATTAACATTACAGATATGTAATTGATATGATATCTCTATATAAATAGAAAGATATATATTGTAGATTCATCTATATTCAAATTGATCTATATTCAACCTCTATTTTTATAGAGTACAATTTTATACACTTCAATAACAATAAGAGATAGTATGGTAGAAGGATTCATATATTTCTTTCTACCATACTATCGGATCTCATAGAATACTTCTCTCGTAGAATACTGATAATTCTAGTCCGCCAATTTCATTTAAGACGCGAAATTGGAATCCTTGTGATTTTTCTTATCTTCAATCATTGATAAGAACAAAAAAGTCAAGATTAATTCAAATTAATCACTTTGACTGATTGTTTTTACGTATATTATAAGTAAAAAGGCGGTAGGAACTAGAATGAACAGTGCAGTAGCAATAAATGCGAGAATATTTACTTCCATAATCTCATCGTTTCATTTTTTATTCGCAATAACTCGGGATTTAATCCCATAGAGATGATAAATGTTTCGCTTGTAAATTCAATGGGCTGCATTGCATCTCGATGATATCGAATCGTATTAAAATATCATGAATAACAATATCGGAGCTATCAAATCGATTCATCGTCGAGAATTGAATAGTATAACATAGGAAGATCTTTTATCCATACCGAATTCAAACAAAATGGGATTCCTGATGCAATCAAGAATTTCTGTACTTTTTTTTTATTTCTAATTTTTTGCATTCTTTCTTTTCTATAATCTACTGCCCTCTTGTCCAATGCAATTATCTGATGAAGTCTCATCAGACTACCTTTACCCTCACATTGTTTATAAACAAACTCAAGCAAACAATAGCAGCGAAATTCAAAAAAGGAAAAGGAGGTAGGTTCGAACTAAACTCCTTCCTTTTTTTGTACTGATCAAATCTTCTTAAAAAAAAATAATTAAACTAAACTTAAACTTTCAAAAATTATTAATTCCCTCACTAAGACAGATAGATGGGGATCCTTGTTTGTATTAATATCCTCTTTCCTTTAATTAGTAGTGGGACGTATATATCAAAAGTTAAGTGTGAAATTTGAATGAGATAGATTATTTCAAATTCAAATTAGTAATTGAATTTACTAATTGAGGTTACACAAAATCGGAGCCTGAACGTATATATTTTGCTTTAAGACGAAAAATTAGATCATAGTTTACTATGTACAATTTTTTTTGTATCGTCCAAATTCCCTTTGTATATGTGCTTCCCGGAAACGTATAGTACTCTATTCCATTACAAAAATCGGGCGTAATCAACTAGACCCAGTACGGTATTCTTTCGAATACGGAATATGATGCTACCAATAATTGCGGTAATTCACATATGGCACATATGGCTTTCTCCCATCAATCAATACTCGTTGAAGAAATGGAAATTTCCATATTTTTTTTTGATGAAAAATGTGGAAAAAAAATAAGAGAGATCCCGTTTGGAATAAAATTAAGTTATGTTATTTGTTCTCTCTTTCACAGGAAAGAAAGAGATGAATTGATGTATTTTTTTTTATTGGATTTGGATCCATCGGGACTGACGGGGCTCGAACCCGCAGCTTCCGCCTTGACAGGGCGGTGCTCTGACCAATTGAACTACAATCCCGGGGAAATCAAGTGT